TTTGTTTCAAAAACCTCCTGTTGTGGAAATCCATCTATGGTAATAGACAGTAAAAACTCCATAGAGTTGGTCTTTTGAACCCGCTTCAAGCTATCATGACAATTCACGAATCTTGGGGTAAACAATCTCTCTTGCTTATGTTTACTTTTTTCACCATTTGATTCTTGTACATAGGAAATGAGACTCAACTTTTTTACTGCAAATTTAGAAGCCGTTTTCTTTCACTCATATAACTATCTGGTTTAGTTCATCAACTCAAATGCTGAAGAAAAATAAAAATATATATAGTCAATCAAATCTTTTTATCCTTGTTTCTAGAAAGAAAAGAATTTTGATAAATTTTAGGTCTCACCGAATCACACGTAGAGATATTGATAACACACATAGAGCTAATGGTATTTCATAACTAATTGATTGAGCAGCTGCCCGTAGACCACCTAAAAAGGAATATTTATTATTTGATCCATACCCCGACATAAGAAGTCCAACGGGAGCAATACTTGAAATGGCAATCCAAAAAAAAACACCAATACTAAGATCGGCTAGAACAAGGTGATCACCAAAAGGAATTACTGAATAACTTAAAAAGATAGATATTACTGCTATGGATGGTCCAATACTGAATAAACGAGTATCTCCTGTAGATGGAATAAGGTTCTCTTTCAAAAGTAGTTTTGTCCCATCTGCTAGAGCTTGAAGAATTCCTAAAGGGCCGGCATATTCAGGCCCGATACGTTGTTGTATTCCTGCAGATATTTCTCTTTCTAACCAAACAATTACTAGTACACCTATTGTGATTCCTAATACAAGAGTCACAATAGGGATAAGCATCCATATGATCCCATAGACTTCTTTTAAGGATTCCAATTTGGAAAAAGAATTGATAGTCTCTATTTCTGTTGTATCAATTATCATTTCAACGATCAACTTCTCCCATAATGATATCTATGCTACCTAGTATTGTCATAATATCAGCCAATTTCATTCTTTTAACTAACTGAGGAAGAATTTGCAAATTGATAAAACCTGGTGGGCGAATTTTCCATCTCCAAGGAAAAACGCTCTGGTCTCCTATCAGAAAAATCCCCAATTCTCCTTTTGGGGCTTCAACTCTCACATAAAGTTCTTGTTTCGACAATTCAAAAGTTGGAGAAGGCTTTTTACTAATAAACCGATATTCAAAATCATTCCATTCAGGATCTTTTAATCTGTCAAAACGTCGCATTTCTAAATTTTCGTAAGGCCCTCCTGGAATTCCTTCCAGAGCCTGTTGAATAATCTTTATGGATTCTGTCATTTCACCGATTCGTACTAAATAACGAGCTAATGAATCCCCTTCTCGTTGCCATTGAACCTGCCAATCAAATTCGTCGTAAGACTCATAATGATCAACTTTACGAAGATCCCATTCTATTCCGGAAGCTCGTAGCATTGGTCCCGATAAACCCCAATTTACTGCCTCGTCTCTCCCAATAATGCCTACGCCTTCAACTCGTTCTAAAAAAATAGGATTCCGGGTAATAAGTTTTTGATACTCAGCAACCCCTGTTAAAAAATAATCGCAAAAATCCAAACATTTATCTATCCAGCCATAGGGTAGATCGGCAGCCACTCCTCCAATACGAAAATAATTATGCATCATTCGCATACCGGTGGCAGCTTCGAATAGGTCATATATCAATTCTCTTTCTCGAAAAATATAGAAGAAAGGGGTCTGTGCACCAATATCCGCCATAAAAGGACCGAGCCATAACAAATGAGAAGCTATCCGACTCAACTCCAACATAATGACTCTGATATAGCTAGCCCTTTTAGGTACTTGAATATTGCCTAATTGTTCGGGTCCATTTATGGTTATTGCTTCTGTGAACATAGTAGCTAAATAATCCCAACGTGTTACATAAGGCAAATATTGTATAATTGTTCGGTTTTCCGCAATTTTCTCCATCCCTCTATGTAAATAACCCAATATTGGTTCGCAGTCGACAACATCTTCACCATCTAGAGTAACGATGAGTCGAAGAACACCGTGCATTGATGGGTGCTGAGGCCCCATATTGACTATCATGAGGTCTTTTCTTGTAGTTGGTGCAGTCATAAGTTTTTTAACGATTCATTCTTCCATGAATTACTGAAAGTGAAAAGAAGTTCATCAAAATTTAATCGAAACATATAAGTGAAAATGAAATAACTCTTCAAATTAATCAAATTAACGAGTTTTTGTCTCTCGAATCTCCAACTGATTAATTAATTCTTTATAACGTACTCTATTTTTTTTTGCCAAATAAGCTAGCAGTCGTTGACGTTTTCCCAAAATTTTCTTCAAACCTCTCTGAGATAAATAGTCTTTTTTGTGCAATTCTAAATGTGAAGTAAGTCTCCGTATCTTATTGGTGAAATTGAATACTTGAAATTCAACAGATCCTTTCTTTTCTTCTTGAAAAATAACTGAAATGACAGAATTTTTTACCATAAATGAATTTCCCCTTTCTTTATTTTACAGATATGGATTTTTTATAATTTTATTGATCAGTAATAATAATGCCAGTAATTTGAACGTGGTATATAGACTTAATTTCTTTATGAACCTCTAATTTTAGCAATTCCAATAAATTAATCAAATTTCAAATTTGATTCAGATAGGAATCCAAAAAGGTGGTAGGTACGTTTTTTTCAGTCACAAAAGCGAATAATTGAAACCTAAAATCCTAAAATGAAGAAGATTCTGTTGATTCATTTCTAGATCTAATCAATACCTTATTTTATTGATTTAGTATTGTCTACTCGAATTAGATTCGAATGAGATGTAAAACAAGGCATGTTTGCATTTGTTTGCTTTCAGATACTCTATACGAGACAGGGTATATAGTACTATCAATTAATTTTCAATCGTGGATACATATGTATCCTTAAGATACTGAAACGGCTACCATTATTGGTATCAAACCAATAACGATTCATACAAGCTAAATCTTCTAATCGATAATTAGGCCAAAGAAAGAACTTAAATTTAATTAATTCATTTTTATCTTTATAAAGGGGTTTCCGTTCACCCAAAAATTGACTCCAGTTTTTTACATTGGTTTCGTTGCAAAATACTGAATTTCTATCGACGACATTCCAATTCAAAGAATTAAAAAAACTTCGAATTCTCAATTCTCTACGACGTCTAGACCATAAAATATTTTCAGGAACAAGCAAATCAAAATGAGTTTTTTCTGTATTTATTCTTTGAGTTTGAGGTTGCAGAATGAATTCGTCAAAATTCTTTTTATCAACATATCTTTGTTCTCGGTATCTTTGATTAGTTTGGTGTTTACTTTTATGAACCAATGAAATACCTATGGTTTGATACATAATAAATTGTCCATTATGTTTTACAGACAACCGAATAGGTTCGATAATCAATACCCCCTTCTTCATCAAGTCTGTAAGAGGTAAATTTGCCTGAATCAGCATTATATCCAAACTCATTTCTCTCCTTTGAATTGACGATATAGTAATTTTGGTTGGATTTATCAGTCGAAGCAGGAGACAATATACCTTGATATTTTCGAGCATTCTTTTATTCAAAGCATCGTTCCATCTCAATTGAAAAAGCAAATAACGTTTCAAGAACAAATCTAGTTCTGCTTCCGTGTTGCTTTTGTATTGTTTTTTATTTTGACCCTTTTTTGTGTCTGATTCCACGTAATCTTTTTCAAGATCGGTTTGATGTTTTGAAAAAACAGGGCTCAGATTTCCTTTGTTTTCTATATCTGATCCACGCTCTCTTTGACTTGGGGGTTCTTTTGTTTCTTGACTTCGATTCTTTATTTTTTTATTTGATGGTAGAAAAAAGTTTTGTTTTTGGTTTTTATTTTGAATAACATTTTCATTTGTATTCAAATTAAAAAGAAGGAATTTGCTTGGTATAATCCACGGTTTTATTTTATAGACATTATAAAGTAGTACAAATTCTGGGAAGAACCAAAATTCCAGATTCAATATGGGACGATTAAATATTTTTTCATTCATTCCCATCCAATCAAAAAATACTTTTTTCGAATTTTTTTTAGTTTTTTCTGGATTTTGATGAGTTGTAAGATAAAAAACCCCTTTTTTCTCAATTTTATCAATTATTTGATAATTATTAATACCAATTTTAGTATTTGGATTACTGTTGGTATCGATCTTAACCCAGGCTTCAATATCTCCTTTTTGTCTAAGAGAAAAATGGATAATTTTCCAATCAAAATATTTTCTATCGAGATTTCTTTCTATATCTAGAATATTGACCTTTCTTAGATAATTATTGATATGAAGATTGCCGGGCATATCAACAAAGTTGTGTTTGGACGTGTTGGAATTATACGAAATTTCTAAGTTCTTCTTTACTTGAAAGGGTAATCTAGAAAAAAATGAGTCACTTTTATTTTCATAATTAATTGATTTATATGCTAAAAGACCATATCTATAACATTTTTTAAAATTATCTTTTTGGTTTGATAATGAATAGAGTTCCGAATCATTTTCTTTTTTGTAATGAATTAATTGGTCTTTTTCATATGAATTCCATTTGTTTAAGTTTCTATTTTTATTTTGAGCCATACAACTTTGATTAACCTTAGTTCGCCATTTTTTTGGCATTAATCTAGACCATCTAATCTGAGATAAATCGTATTGATAATGCCATCTTAACCAGTTTTTCCATTGATTGATTCTATAACTCTGAAGTTTCTTATGTTTTAATTCCGAATGAAATATTCCTAGTGTTTTAAAATAGTCCTTTATTTTAGTCTTAAGGAAGCAAGACGTTGTGTTATATTGAAGAACAGATCTAAATTTAGACAAATTAATAACTTGGGTTTGTGATAATTTGTAAAATACATATGCTTGTGACAAGTAGGATAAATCACAAAAAATATGTGAATTTTTCTTACTAATATTATAAAGTGACTTTTTTATAGTCGAAATAAAGATAAAGTGAATTTTTTTTTTATTAGTAATTTTTTCTTGAT